AAAGATCGTTGGGCCATGCGGGCTCACCATAATAATTATGGCCCATACCTTTTGCTAATTTAGCTCTTAATACAGGATCATTCAAGTCGGGTTTTTTTGTTATTGGGATAGGTGAATTCTTATCGATCCATCCCCCGAAGGAACCGGACATGATAATTTTTCATCATCCGGCTCGAGCAAGAATCAAAAGAACTCTATATGTTACCTATATTTACACATATAGGAACGGTTGGATGTAAAGTAAAATTTTACTGTATTCTTTTTACGAAGTTCCTAATATCAAGTGTAAAAAGTTAAGTTCTTAAAAGTAAATACTCAATACCCAAGTAAGCCTACAAGATTGATCATGATATAATCAAGCGCTTTCTGGGTCGGCTCAGACCTTATTTATTGCCAAACTATTTGAAGCTACACACAAAAGGTTTACTTGTTATTAATATAGTCTAGCCCTTGTTCTTCTTTAGACCCCCTATTTTACTCCAATAGTATTATGATCGGGTCAATGCATAGGAAATGAATACATTTCCCTACTATTATACCGGATCTTACGGAGCCTGCTCATGTACAACATAATTCGGATCTGATCATATAAATCATTCTCTTTAAGCGAACCAGCCTATCCTCTGTATAGGTATAGAACTTACGCCAAGGTTGGAACAAAGACACATTTATTTGTAAATTCCAATGACAATGTGGCAGGCATATATCTACACAGACTAATTAATAGTTCAAGTCACCCACTCCCATAATCCATTTTCTCCTCAGAGAATTCCCTTCAACTCCCTAACTATTTTATTATTACTTATTTGTATTTGATTTATTTGACAGGAATAGTTGAAGGGAAAGATCCAAACACATGTCTTATTATTCTCAATAATCCATATTTATAGCAATGAAATAGTACTATTCCTCCCCTGAGTGACAAATGGATAAATGATTGATTCCAAATTTCTATCAAATATCTTTTCTATAAAGGACCAGAAATACCTTGTTTACGTATCATTAGAAAGTGCATTAACATAAATACGGCAGTAAGAAGGGGCAATACAAAAGTGTGTAAACTATAAAAACGAGTCAAAGTAGATTGTCCCACACTAGCACTTCCACGCAATAATTCTACCAAAGGCGATCCTATTATAGGAATAGCTTCGGGTACACCTGTTACAATTTTCACTGCCCAATAACCAATTTGGTCCCGAGGTAAGGAATAACCAGTTACGCCAAAAGATGCGGTCAATACAGCGAGAACCACGCCTGTAACCCAAGTCAATTCACGAGGTTTTTTAAATCCACCGGTGAGATACACACGAAATACATGAAGAATCATCATTAGGACCATCATACTTGCCGACCATCTATGAACTGATCGAATTAACCAACCAAAATTAGCTTCAGTCATTATATATTGAACAGAAGCAAAAGCCTCAGTAACCGTTGGACGATAGTAAAAAGTCATAGCAAATCCTGTAGCTACTTGTACTAAAAAACAAGTAAGCGTAATTCCCCCTAAACAATAAAATATATTGACATGTGGAGGAACATATTTACTAGTTATATCATCTGCAATCGCCTGAATCTCTAAACGTTCTTCGAACCAATCATAGACTTTATTGAGATAGGCGGAACTCCCCCTCCGAGAACCGTATATGAGACTTTCATCTCATACAGCTCAAGCAAAAACACCCAAATCCTAATTGCAACGGATATGTAATGAAAGTTTGAAACCTTTTTTCTTTTTTATTTTGAATCAAAGATTCAATCTTCTCTGATTTTAGTAAATAAGAAAAATCCGAAAGCTCTTCGTTGTTTGTGGTGATACTACCAAAATTTCAAGTCGGCTCAGTCGTCTTTATGTTAATCCTTACGTGCCTCTTGAATCCACTCTTTTCCTATTTCGTTTTGAATTTGTTTTTGTGTATAATGTGGATTTTCGTATTTTTTTTTATTGTATTGATAGGAATTCTCTTGTTAAGAAACCTATGAATTGATTAAAACCTCAGATTCATACTAGAACCTCGATGATTCAATAAAAAAAACCTAAGTTAAGTCAAGGATTTCCTGAGTAAGAACCCTTCGACTATCACCCATTCCATAAATAGATAGAATGCTGAAAATTTCAAAATTGAAGTCTTTGAGATTTTTTGGAATCCGGATACGAGATCTGAACATTAGGTATGAATCATAGTTCAAATATTTCTTAATCGATTTCATATATTCCGTGTTCCAGATACTAGAATAAATATCCGACGAAGGAGAACCATCTCTATGAAGATGACAGAGCCACCCTCTGTACTATCAATAGGATCGATTATAACAAGTCACACACTCATATTCCGGAAATACAAAAACAAATAAATTCCACGGTCGAACTCCCAAAACAAAGTATAATAGGCTCCAAATACGAACTTTAAATGATTCTTGTATGACTTTACAATTCTTAGAGACCTAATTCATTGAAATTCCATCCAATAAAACGGAAGAATTATAAATCTCCAAAATAATAGATAGAAAGATGGCAAAAAGAGCCATTGCGATGCCCATCAAAGGAGTTGTTCCCCACCCAGGGGCTACTTTACCATATTCCGAATTCAAGGGTTTTAATAAATCCCCTACAGCCGTTCGCCTTGGACCAATGTTCTCAACAGTTTGTGTAGCCATAAATCCTATTGTATTCATTGAGATCTGTTGACTTTGTATATCATTCCGTTGTAGTTGTAAATAAATGATCTTATCATAGATCCATTGGGGTTTTGAAATTATATAAGAATGGAAACAGCAACCCTAGTAGCCATCTTTCTATCTGGTTTACTTGTAAGTTTTACAGGGTATGCCTTATATACCGCTTTTGGGCAACCTTCTCAACAACTAAGAGATCCATTTGAGGAACATGGGGACTAGTTGACGTAATGAGCCTCAAAACATTGTGAGGCTCATTACGTCAACTGAGATACTGAAAAATCATTTCATCTTTTTAGTTGGAACTTTAGGCGGTTCTCGAAAAAAGATAGCAAAAAAGATTATTCCTAAAGTCGATACCAAGAGGAATGTATAAACTAGTGCTTCCATAGATTCGATTGCAGTTTACAATTATAGCTTCCATACCTGTTTGTTCTCTTTTATTTTATTTGTGGGACCATCTCCCGGATAAAGAAGGAACACGAGCAAAAAAGTCGTGATCAAGGTTTCTCTGACCCCTAGGAAAAATTCCAAGAATAAAATGAAAATAGAGACGAAAGAAACCCGAGGAGTGTTGTATCAGACTCCTTGTCTTCTTGTAGTTGGATCTCCAAGTTTTTGGAATGCTCCAAATTCGACTTGAGCATCTAAATCTGGATCAATACCAGCAAAAACATCTCTGAACAGAGTTCTAGCACCATGCCAAATATGTCCGAAGAAGAAGAGCAAAGCAAATGAAGCATGTCCAAAAGTAAACCAACCCCTTGGACTGCTCCGAAAAACACCATCGGATTTCAAAGTAGCACGATCTAATTCAAAAATTTCACCCAATTGAGCGCGTCTAGCATATTTTTTCACAGTAGCAGGATCGCTATAACTGACTCCGTTGAGTTCACCACCATAGAACTCAAGAGTTACACCAACTTGTTCAACACTATACTTTGACTCTGCCCTTCGAAAAGGAACATCCGCTCGAACAATTCCATCGCCGTCTACCAAAACAACAGGAAATGTTTCAAAAAAGGTAGGCATACGACGTACAAAAAGTTCACGCCCACCCTTATCTCTAAAGATGGGATGTCCTAACCACCCCACGGCTATCCCATCCCCATTATCCATCGAGCCCGCCCTGAATAATCCTCCCTTCGCCGGATTATTTCCGATGTAATCATAAAAAACTAATTTTTCAGGAATTTTCGACCAGGCTTCTGCTAAACTTTGATTTTCTGCCAGCCCCGTACTAACTCTTCGATATATCTCTTGCTGAAAGTATCCCTGATCCCATTGATAACGAGTGGGCCCAAATAATTCGATCGGAGTAGTTGCGGAACCATACCACATAGTTCCAGCAACAACAAAAGCTGCAAAAAAGACAGCAGCTATACTACTGGAAAGTACGGTTTCAATATTTCCCATACGCAATCCTTTGTATAGACGTTGTGGCGGGCGGACACTCAAATGGAATAGACCCGCTAATATGCCCAATGTACCTGCTGCAATATGATGAGAGGCTATTCCTCCCGGAATAAAAGGATCAAAACCTTCTACGCCCCATGCGGGACTTACAGCTTGTACTTTTCCCGTTAGTCCATAAGGATCGGACACCCATATTCCAGGACCGTACAAACCTGTTACGTGAAATGCACCAAACCCAAAGCAAGCCACCCCTGAAAGAAATAAATGAATTCCAAAGATCTTGGGTAAATCCAAAGAGGGTTTTCCTGTACGTTCATCACAAAAAATTGCGAGATCCCAATACACCCAATGCCAGATAGCTGCCAAAAAGCATAAACCGGAAAACATAATATGTGCCCCAGCTACACCTTCATAACTCCAAATACCCGGATTCGTTACAGTTCCTCCTGTAATACTCCAACCGCCCCATGAATTGGTTATTCCTAAACGAGTCATGAAGGGTATAACGAACATACCCTGTCTCCACATTGGATCAAGAACAGGATCAGAAGGATCAAAAACTGCTAATTCATAGAGAGCCATCGAACCGGCCCAACCAGCAACCAAAGCCGTATGCATTATATGAACAGAAAGCAATCGGCCGGGATCATTCAATACAACAGTATGAACACGATACCAAGGCAAACCCATAGAAATTCCCCTTTATCAAAGATAGATAGACACTACGTAACTTTATTGCACTGGAAAAGACTCTATTGTGACTATCCTATTGATCCTCGCTGTTCAGTGAATTATTTCAGAACAGGGGTTAATAGTTATTCTTTTTCTAGTCTGTTGTTAATCTGTTATTACTAAAAGCTTTTAATTATTTAATTAACGGAACAATTATGTTCATAGGAACAAAGAGAAGCAGATTTATTCTATACTCGATAAGTATCAATACGCAATGGGGTTGAATAACATTTTCGAGTAGCGAATACGTACATACTTACTCATCGCTCTATTACTACTAATTTGACTTTAGTCCTTCTTTTTTTCTTTCTAACTTTTTGTAATCTATGCAAAAAAGAAATCCGATAAAAGCGAACATTTTCAAATTAGAAACACAATAAAATCAAATTCTTACGTTTTCACATCAAAGTTAAATATAGTACTTAGTTATTTTTTCTTTGAGCTAATGCCTATCGGTGTTCCAAAAGTACCTTTCCGAAGCCCTGGAGAGGAAAATGCATCTTGGGTTGACGTATAGTGCGACTTGTCAGATATATTGGGTCATATGGGATTTACCCGTTCTCTCCCCAATCGAGATATCCTCTGTTTCGCCCAATAAGGAGTCATTAAATCATAAAATATTTGGAGCGTGAAGTACAATTTGATCCATTTTGAGAGGATCCATATTACTATTCTCAATTACAATGATTTATGGTTGGCTTGGTTGAACTAAAAAAAAAGAAAGTATTCAGGCTCTGTTTAGAAAAACCCAACTCAATTGGTAATATATCTATGATTACTAGTTCCATCCTAAATGACTCCTATGTGGAATATCTGTTAAACGGGTTGATTTAAAACTCTTAATCAAGACTTAGTAGAACGTATAAACTGAATTGAAAAAATAAGCAGAAAGTCATAAAAAAAGAAAATGGTAATAACAGTATTTGTCCTATATGTGCAAATCCAAATCGGGTCAATCTTTACCCGGAGTAGAGCATAAACCTAAAAAGAGAAAAGAGACTCACTCAGGAACAAGAAAATATCATCGGGGTTGGTCGATGAAACAATACATCAATGAGAAGTTAATTCAATAAATTTAGTGACTTTTTCTTTATTAGAATTCTAAGAAAAAGAAAGCAGTAAAACTCGTCTTTATTTTTCTTAAAGAAGAAAATCTCTTTTTTTTTTAGTAAGAAAAACCCTGTTATGGGAAAAGCGAAAGGTCTGGAATCCATACATTGATTCTTTTTTTGTTTTTGAGATTTTTTTGAACCGTATGCATCAAAAGGTGCGTGTACGGTTCTGAAAGAGTACAATTGTACCCTAATCAACCGACTTTATCGAGAAAGATTACTTTTTTTGGGCCAAGCAGTTGATAGCGAGATCTCAAATCAACTTATTGGTCTTATGATATATCTCAGTATTGAAGATGATAACAAGGATCTGTATTTGTTTATAAACTCTCCCGGCGGGTGGGTAATACCTGGAGTAGCTATTTATGATACTATGCAATTTGTGCGACCTGATGTCCATACAATATGCATGGGATTAGCCGCGTCAATGGGATCTTTTATCCTGGTCGGGGGGGAAATTACCAAACGTCTAGCATTCCCTCACGCTTGGCGCCAATGATATTTTTATTTAAGAGAGAAGGGAAGACTATGCCTTCGCCCTAGGAAATAGTAAGCAATAATAGCATGGCACTTTGCATTCGATATTAGAAATTTTTGGATTCTTTTGAAAAACATTAGATTATATATCGAGAGAGTAGTATGAGACTAAAGGGTCTTCTCGATTTTCTAATTGGGAGTTCGGTTTAGCGTCACAAACCTTTTTTGTTCGCACTAGAGGGCTCTTAACAATATTCATGTTATTAAAAGAATCCAAGGAGTGCGCAAAAAACAATATTTTTTTTGTTGGAACAAAAAGAAACTTTGGGATTGCCGAATCATATCCAAAATAAATCACATTAAGATAATTAAGATAGAAGGCAACGGAGCCATCATAGTATTTTATACATATTCCGAAAGGAAGGGCGGCAATTTGATCATTTAATCACCTGGGTATGATATATTCTATCTTTCTCTTTCTTTTTTCAATAAAGAGGCCAAGTTAGGTCAATTTTATTTTAGTGTAGAGCCGTATGCATATGCAAGAAGGGTGCCTGTACGGTTGTTCAATTCGATCTTTTTCCTATTATTCTTTCTATTTCTTTTCTATTCGCTTCAGCATGTAAGATAGAGAAACTTTTTATTCTATTATTTTATTCTATTATCTATTATCAGGGTAATGATCCATCAACCTGCTAGTTCGTTTTATGAGGCACAAGCGGGAGAGTTTATCCTGGAAGCGGAAGAACTGTTGAAACTGCGCGAAACCCTCACAAGGGTTTATGGACAAAGAACGGGCAAAGCCCTATGGGTTGTATCCGAAGACATAGAAAGAGATGTTTTTATGTCAGCAACAGAAGCACAAGCTTATGGAATTGTTGATCTTGTAGCGGTTGAATGAAAATAACATGTAACTCACGCAAATTCTCGATTGGAGATTTTTTAACTGCGTTTACTATTTATTAAATTACTATTTATTTAATAGAAATAGACGTAATTCATAATCATCCGGTTAGGATCAATCTAAACCAGCCCATTATGTATCCAATTCAACATGCCAACCATTAAACAACTTATTAGAAATACAAGACAGCCAATCAGAAATGTCACGAAATCCCCCGCTCTTAGGGGATGTCCTCAACGACGAGGAACATGTACTCGGGTGTATGCGCGACTCGTTTCGATCATATAATGGCCTGGTACAAAAGCAAGAAAACAACGTGCCAATATCAACGATGAGTACCGGTAAATAGGATAGAATCGAAGAGGGGCCTTTTTTTTCTTTATTCTCTTTACTATTTATCTAAAACAAAGAAATAAAGAACCCCTCTCATATTCCTGCATTGTGTATGAATTTTATGGTTTCCATTGGTGCAAGCCGAATTACCTCAATGTAAGATGGGAAGCAATTCTCCATTGGTATAAAATGATTATCCATTAAGCGGAGGAATTTTTTTTTTAAGCATAAAGATTACGCCCCTACTCTGCCAAGAACGGACTATCAAAGGGTCAGCTACCCAGCTAACTTTCCTAATTAAATACCGTTACTGTATAGGTGGGTTTCGTTGTGAACGGACTATTACTGGATAATTCATGGGTAGAGCCAAAGAGGATGAACTATACAAGTTACCAATAACCTGGATTAAATGAAGTGAGGGCTCCGGTGTATAGAGAAGACCTCCCCGTTTAAGAAGTTACCATAGAAACGATGGAACCCACTACACTATTTCTTTATCCATTTCTATTTTTTATTTGCTATATTTTTGACATCTGTAAAAGAATAAAATTTCTTTCATATTTCGCATTGAAATAAAAAAATCGTGGTTAGGAAGGTTATAGTAGACAAAGCCATTGGAATTTATAGTTTATACATTGGAAAAATTCGTTTTGTTATTAATAGATTAGGAAATGTTAAAAGAATAATTGAAAGAAAACAACTCAATTAGTTATTCGCGAAAGTTTCATCTATTCAATGACTAGAATTAGACGTGGATATATAGCTCGAAGACGTAGAACAAAAATTCGTTTATTTGCGTCAAGCTTTCGAGGGGCCCATTCGAGACTTACTCGAACTATTACTCAACAGAGAATAAGAGCTTTGTTTTCAGCTCATCGGGATCGGGATATTAAAAAGAGAGAGTTTCGTCGTCTGTGGATCACTCGTATAAACGCAGTAATTCGTGATAGTGGGGTATACTATAGTTATAGTAGATTAATCCATGATCTGTACAAGAGACAGTTGATTCTTAATCGTAAAATACTTGCACAAATAGCCATATCAAACAGGAATTGTCTTTATATGATTTCCAATGAGATCACAAAAGAAGTAGATTAGAAAGAATCTATTGGAATATTGTAAACGTGTTTTCCCGGAGTTCATTCTCCGGGAAGGTAGAATAGAAATGATTAAGATAAAAAAATGATTAAGATAAAATAGGCTAAAGTAGTCAAAATGGGTGAACACACTCAATACAAAAAGCTTTCTCCAATTCTTTTTTTTTTTTTCGTACGACACATCTGGATTCTCGGAAAAGAACCAATCTTGTCTTTGAGTTCGGATTGAAATTATGATTCAAGAGTAAACCCTTTTCATTCTGGTTCTAAGACCTGTAGTTCTATCGGTTAACTCGGCTCTTTCAAATTGTTTCTCATTATTGAGAAAAGGTAACAAAGATAAAATACGGGCTTGTTTTATAGCCATAGTAATTAAACGTTGTTGTTTCAAGGTCAATCTATTCACTCGTCGCGATAAGATTTTTCCCTGTTCGCTAATAAATCGACTAATTAAACTCATATTTCTATAAGAAATTCGATCCCCCGATTGAATAGGAGGCAGACGCCTACGAAAAGATCGTTTTGATTTAAGAAAAGGTCGCTTGGATTTATCCATGGTTTGTTTTATTATTTAATTTTATTTTTTCTCTCAAAATTCTATTTATTAATTTGAATTCAAATAGGATTTTTTTCGATTTAGATTTCTATTTTATAGATAGATATAATGCCACCCCTTTCCCTTCCTTGAAGGGGTAACATACAGGTACTCAACTCGATCTATTTCTTTATCTCTCCATGAATCGTATGCTTGGAACAATACGGACAGAATTTTCTCAACTCTAATCGATTAGGTGTATTGTGGCGGTTCTTTTGAGTAATATATCTGGAAATGCCCGTTGATACCCTATTAACGCTGTTTCGGGCACAGCTGGTACATTCCAAAATTACCGTTACTCGAACATCTTTACCCTTGGCCATGAACCTCCTTTTAATTTTGGATTGACTCAACTTTTTGATTTTTGATTCAAAACGAATAAGTAAAGGACAGAAGATTTCTAAATTTTATTTCAAATCGAAGTAGAATATTTCGTTTTTGATTTAAATACCTTGGATAATATTCTTTACTTAGACCTTAAACCCGCATTTCTATTCTACTCCCATTCTTTTATTAGGAATATTTATTGAAATTGAATTTCACTCGAATTGGAACCCCAATCTCCCAGATGTTGAAGAGACTTTATTTTTTCTCCTTCCTCCCTTATTTCCTTATTTGAATTCTCAAAAAAAAAAAGGGAAAAAAGAGAAAGTAGGAGGGGGATTAGTCACAGTCGCAGATAGTTGATTCTATCTTTAATCTTCTTCATTCCTTACTATGTTACTAACTAGAATGAAAAAAAGGGGAATGTTAACGCATCTGGAAAAAAACGATTAATCTCTATTAATAGACCCGCTAAAGCCCCAAACCATAGCGTACTTAGTACTGGTGCCACGGAGAGATATGTTTTTAAATCTCGCATTGAAAATCCTCCTTTTTTATTGTAATATTTTTTATTGTAAAAAAGAAAACATATATGATCCGATAGATAGGTCGTTAAAGACCGACTGTAGTTGTACACGTAATGCCTAATTAAAATGAAATTCCTTTATTATTATTGAATTGTCCAATGATCCAGTAAAAGTCAATAAGATAGTACCTTGTCGTAAAATTAGAAAATAACTAAAAAATCTCCCTCTTACCGAGAAAATAGAAAATACTGATTTATTCTTGTATACAAGTCTTTTACTATTATTATATGTTAAATGGAACAGAAAAGACGAAATCGGCAAAAATGGTGTGGGGAAATAACGATGTGGAAACCAAGATAGAAATTCTATACAATGACACTGTGGAACAATGCAAAGGGATGTGGCGCAGTTTGGTAGCGCGTTTGTTTTGGGTACAAAATGTCACGGGTTCAAATCCTGTCATCCCTATCTATTACTGCTACTACTCAAAGGCGCAGTAACAATGAATCGACGAAGATCAATTCAAAGTGGACAGAATCTTTCATTTTGATCATACTCTGGGGTTCGAAAAAAGACTTTGCTTTACAGTCTTACCTATTCCGATAAAAAAGCGCTCTTAGTTCAGTTCGGTAGAACGTGGGTCTCCAAAACCCGATGTCGTAGGTTCAAATCCTACAGAGCGTGATTCTTTTTTCTTAGATAAAATTAGACTGAAAAGGATTCAGCAACTTACCCAGCAAATAGGGATTTGACCTCCTGTGGATTAAAGAGAGAAGGAGGCCAATACAAAAAAAAAAAAAAGAAATGTTAATTAATCAAAGGTCCAACTGATCCCCGCGCCTGTATTGTAAATATGCAGTGACGAATAATCCAGCTAAAGTAATAGGAATTAGACCTAAGACAATTCCAAATAAAAAAACTTCAATCATTTCAATTTGTTTGAAAAAAAAAGAGGGAATATCTATACCTAAATAGTAATCCGAATTGCCATGAATCTCAATGACTAAGGGTTGAAAATTGAAACTATAAGTAACTCTCGAATACACGGAATCTCGAAGAAAGTTTTCTTTTTATGAATTATTCATTTCAAAGATTTTCATTTCAAATAGGAATTTTAAATAAGTTGTATCTTGCTCAAACCAATAAACAGAGCGGAGGTTATCGTTAAAGCCGCGAGTAGAAAACCAAAATAACTAGTTATAGTAAGCATAAGGGGCCTAAATGAAATCTTTATTTTTATACATATGTTTCTAAAGCACTTACCTTACTTAAGTTTCTATTTTTACAAACTAGTACAATATGCCAAAATAGCAATTGAAGCAATAAGTTCAATGGAAAGTTGGACATTCATCTATCATTATAGATGGCACTAACACAGAGAAAGTGGGAGGTATAGGAAATGAAATCGATTCATCGTCGGTAACATCTATGCATCCTGTGATTTCAATCAACCGATTCATTGAATATCATTGAGTAACTCCTAACTCATGGTTAAATCGTTGAATATGAGTAACTCGTGTCGAAACTAATAATACGAACTGGGTCTTGTAACTTCATTACAAAATGAAACACGTTTTGAATTAGTATGGAATAAAATTAGAAAAGATTTGCTATTTGGATCATTTATTCCATATTTTGTTTTTAATTCTCTCGAATCTATTGGGTATTTTATAGCGAAGAGTAACCTTACAAAACTTTTGTTTTTACTTTCAATTTAACTCATTAGATTCAGTAATAAGTTCATTCAGATAGTATGTTAAACTTAATTACACGAGAATTCAAAAAAAGATTTTTGGTTTAACTAGACTTTAAACCTAGTTATTTCTTATCTTTCTTTAAATTGAAAACTAAAAACCAATAAAAAATTGCTTCTACAGCTACGAAATAAATTTTATAGACCTCGCATGTACTTCAATTAATGTGGAAATATGATAATCTCCTGTGTTGGAAGAATTTTCTATTGAATGGGGCGGTGTTTTCCATCAAGAAAGGCGAAGCAAAACAAAAAAGAAATTTTTTAGCACTTACTGTCTATACTAATTAAAATTGCGTTGCTGTGGCAGAAGAAGGATAGCTATACTGATTCGGTATACTCGAAAGACGCCCTCGGTGCAATATTGACGATCTCACAAAATATAAGTTTCAGTGAATTTCCATTTACTGATCTCATCTTTTACGGAATCGATCCCCTTTGACTGTACAAGAATATGTGGAGCTCAGCATGTCTGGAAGCACAGGAGAACGCTCGTTTGCTGATATTATTACCAGTATTCGATACTGGGTCATTCATAGCATTACTATACCTTC